TCAGGAGAAAGGCATATGTGGGTCGATTAGTACAATTATTGGTAGCATTATATTTCAGTATTCCAAGAAATACTGGGTATGGTTTTTCGATTGTTCCTGATCCATGTAATGGAGTCCTATATGTTTTTGGGGCACACATACACAAATGGAATTCTTTTCTTGTACAATAGAAAATGAATTTTTAACATAATTTCCCTGATAGAATACTTTTCCAGATTAAACAATTTCTTTTTCGGGCTCCGGTTTTGTGTAACCTCAATTACTAATTTGAAGTTGAAAAGTAGATTTCATTCAAATTGCACACAGGGTTTTTGATATATGTGTCCCAGCACTAATAATGAGAGTAAAAAACAGATCAATCAAAGATCCCACTCCTTTTCGCAAGGGAATAAATAATTCTTTTTTCTTTCCTATTTTTCCATTTTTTTTTTAAGGTCCCATCGAAGAAATAACAAACCCTAAAATAGTGATATTAGATCTTTTATACCGGCCTCATCTTTATCAAACTTCTTTGTCTTCGTCTTCCAAAAAATCACAAGGAGTTTAGAACTTAACTCTTTTTTTTTCCATTTCGCTTTTCTTGTTTGTTTGGGTTTGTAACTATGTGACTAATTGGAGTGGAAGGGCAATCTGATGATACTTCATCAGATGATTGTACAAGGAAGACATAAGGTAGGTTATAGAAAAAAGAAGGGAAACAAATGAGAAATAAAGGAATTTTGGATTGATTGGGTCAGGAATCCAAGTTTGGATTCGGTATGGATAAAAGAACTTCCTATGTTATACTATTCAAGTCTCGACGACGAATTGATTTGATAGCTCAGATATTGTTATTCATGATATTGATCCGATTCAAGATCGTCGAGAGGTAATTCATTCATTGAATTTACAGGCGAAAGATTTATCATCTCTATGGGATTAAATCCCGAGTTATTGCGAAGTAAAAAAACCGATGAGATTATGGAAGTAAATATTCTTGCATTTATTGCTACTGCACTATTCATTCTAGTTCCTACCGCTTTTCTACTTATCATTTACGTAAAAACAGTCAGTCAAAATGATTAATTCAATTGAATTTTCAAATGAATTTGAATGAAACTTTCCTTCTGAGTTCTTATCAAAAATGGACGAAGTAAAATGAAAAGGATTCCAATTTTGCGTCTTAAATGAAATGAGCGGACTATAATCGGCAGTATTTTATGAATTCGATAGTATGGTAAGAAAGAAAGATTCATCTATTTCTACCATACTATCTATCTCTTAGTCTATAAAGTTCGACTCTAGAATAAAGATAGAGGCTAAATTTTATATAGATAAATCTACAATATTCTCTTCATATATGTGTATATCAATTCCCTATATTGTATGGAATTGACATAGCACCCAATTCTATTTATTTGCTACATCTACTTGTTCCGATCAATCTGCAATAATCGTCTTAACTCTTATCTTATGATTCTAATTACTAGATTTTTTATGATTTTCAATCTTAATATCGGTATTTATGGAAAGAATCAATGATTGAAAAATGATATGGGCATATAGATTACTAAAATCACGTAGGAATCTTTTTTTTAGTATTCCGAAGAAATAATTGATTTAACTATTGACAGGAGGTCCACGGGCACTTCTTCGGATTTCGAAAAGGAAGAGTAAACCTCACCGATTTTTAACGCCCGAACCATGATATGAAATAAGTCGATAAAGCAAAAATCGCCTTTCTAAAATTAGTAAAGGCAGCGGTAAATGCGCAATATGTGACTCGCCCGAGGCAAGATCTTATTATTGCATAGTCTCTCGTTAGACAACCACTATGTCTATATCATTTCTCATAGAAAGTGCGTATACACTTAACAAAACGACTTCTTCTTTGAAGAGTAAAGAGGGAAACAAATCAAAAAAAGGTCCGGTCTTCCTCAGTATCCATCTAATCTATAAGGATAGTAAGAGTCCATTGATTGAAATAGAAAATTTCGGAAGAATTAGATTGGAATAAATTTCCAATCATCTGGATCCCTTTCCTTTCGAAATACAAACATGGGAATCATTGAAATATTTCTTTGATTGAAAGAGTATGATTCCTATCATACATTACTCCATTGGACTCCAATGGAATTGGAAATTAAGATATTTTCATTTTAAATAGTTCAAAACGCGTTGCAGAACGATCTATAAAACAATTGATACAGTTTGATTCCTCAACTCAATTAGTAGTACTTCTAAAGTCCACTTCTTCCCCACACTACGAGTGAAAGGGAAAATGTAAAGACTACCATTAAAGCAGCCCAAGCGAGACTTACTATATCCATGTGAGTTATGTCCCCTATCTCTATAAATATGAAGGAATTATTCCATTATTCCTCACTAATAATAGTGGAATCAATGGTGCAGAGTCAAAAAGGGATTCTGACCGAACACTATTGAGAAACGAATCCAATAAATGATTTTTTTTTTTTTGAATCGTGAAAGATTAAACACAAGCAAAATACGTAGTAACATC